GGAATCAGCAAAGATACGTTATATTAGATACCATTTCTCATTATCAATACGTTGACAATTTCAAAAAACTGTTCATACTATGGTTCGTAGTATGATGTAGGTCGCGTAGGTATGCCCCCATCGTCTAGTGGTTCAGGACATCTCTCTTTCAAGGAGGCAGCGGGGATTCGACTTCCCCTGGGGGTAGGGTACTAATATGATTATAAATAAGCCTAAGGGTTTTTTCTGGGTCGATGCCCGAGTGGTTAATGGGGGCGGACTGTAAATTCGTTGGCAATTTGTCTACGCTGGTTCAAATCCGGCTCGACCCAACAATAAATTCGTTGATCCATCATGAGATAATAGAATCCGTTTGTCTTTTAGAAATGTACCTGATCCAGAGGAATCAAAAAAAGAGTTACATTTTTTCGTTATCTCCCTTTCGATATTTTATTTTTATTTGTTTACACAAATTCAAAAATTTTGGTCTTGGTACTAATCTATATTCATATCTCGATTTTTACGTATAAGGATTACCAATAAATTAATCTCTTCCACTCTCATTAACTTAAAAGTGCATTTACGTGGATATGTATACATATTCGTGTTTATTTTTTTTTTTGACAACACAGTGATTCTAATGAAATAGTTAAAGTGAAATCATAAGAATATTTAATTTATGTTGTATTTCTTGGGATTGTAGTTCAACTGGTTAGAGCACCGCCCTGTCAAGGCGGAAGCTGCGGGTTCGAGCCCCGTCAGTCCCGACGAAGCCAATAAATCATTTCCAGTTTCTGTGGGCGGAAGGGACGAACTCGTTTCCAACGGGAAATATTGATTTGATAAGAAAAACAAATCAATATGGAAAATGATTTCAACTAATACCGATTGATGGTAGGGAGTGGATTAGGAATAGTAAAGGAGTTTTACTTTTTCGATTGGGTCGCCCGACCCTTCCCTTTAATTATCAATAAATTTCATTATGTGTTCGCACGAAACATATGAAATTTATTTTCTTATCCGATTCATGATGAAAAATAGATTTGAGAGTCAGATATTGTTATTCATGATATTGATCCGATTCAATATCATAGAGATGTAATTTGTATTTTCATTCCATTGAATTTATTATGATATGACCGAAAGGTTTCTCATCTCTATGGGATTCAATCCCGAGTTATTTATTGAAAAGTACAAAAATACTCTGAAATTATGGAAGTAAACATTTTTGCATTTATTGCTACTATACTGTTCATTTTAGTTCCTACTGCTTTTTTACTTATCCTTTATGTAAAAACGGCTAGTCAAAATGATTTTTCAAAATGATGAATTTGAAGAAAACTTGACTTCTTAGTTCTTAACTAAGGTGAACTCGAATCCGTGATCTTTTATGATACTCGACAGCTCGACAGTATGATAGAAAGAAATATATGAATTCTTCTTTCTACCATACTATACTATAATTTACTTGTAGTGTAATTATAATGTATAAAGTTTGTAGTATAAAGATAAAGAAAGATACAAGTTGAAATAATTGAAAGCAAATTATGACTCACATGACTCGAATTACGAAATTCCTAGAGGTATTCTTATTTTTCCAAAACAAAAATAGAATGATATCAAATTATTAAGAAGGATTTGATTGGGCTGTTGACAAACGATTCAAGGAGTTGCTTTTTAAAATTTAGTTAGAGAGAGGGGGCAGGGGGCCACTGTTAACTCTCGAATCATGTAATATGAAATGGATCGATATAAAACATAGTATTTCGTTGTCCACCCACCATATTTGAATACCAATACCAAATCTGTGAAACAAAAAAAGGTAAAAAAATCAAAAGAAAGAGGGTCTGTCTTCATTATCGAGTTTTAGCTAAGAGTCGAGCCGGTTCATCGAAATAGAATAAAAATATGAACATTGAAATATTTGTTTAATTGAAAAGGTGTATTATTCATATCATACATTTAATTGAATACATTAATCCAAACTAGAATCAGAATCGAATGGAATTTTTAAATAACGATAGTTTTCTTTAATATTTAACATAGTCAATAATGTTTTGAAGAACAATCTATCACAAAATTGATACAGTTTGATTCCCCAACTCAATTACGAGTACCTTTTCCCTTTAGAGTCCATTTCTTCCCCATACTACAAGTGAAAGGGAAAATGTAAAGACTACCATTAAAGCAGCCCAAGCGATACTTACTATATCCATGTGAATTATGTCTCCTATTTTATTTTTAGTTTATTTTCAGTATTGTTTACTAATTATTAATGAATATAAAATATAATAATATATATATATATAATTATATATTATATATATAATAGTGTAATCAATAGAACAGAGTCAAAGGAGGGTACTGACTCAACATTTATATTAAATTGAAGAATTCGTCAAATCAATTTCTAAAAAGTTCCTAGACAATATTGTTATCTGTTTCTGCTGATGAACAATTTGACGAATTATATCATCAGAACAGAATTGGGGGATTTCGGGTCTTTTGTTGATCAGGCGACACCCGGATTTGAACTGGGGAAAGGGGATTTGCAGTCCCGCGCCTTACCACTCGGCCATGCCGCCAAAATGATACAATACAAATTTGTATTGTATCTTGAATCCCCCTTTCTCTATGACACAAAATGACCCAATCAAATTTTACTTGATATATTCCTAATTTAGGAATATATGTAAACCTAAAAATTATTCTATGGTAATCGGAATGGTAATCGGATATCTTATCTAAATATAAAAATGAATATAATATCGATATTCTAAAAAAATTATTGTGCTTTCATTTTTCATTGACGTTGAATAGAGAATAAAAATTTTGATAGAACGTTACTGGGGCTGAAAAAACTGTCCATAAAAATAAACACGGAGAGAAATGTATAGATATTATCGACACCTATATCTATATATATATATTTAGAATTAAAAAAAAAATGCCTAAGCTAAAAAACGAAGTCTATATTTTTTATGATTATCTTTAAAACAGATCAAATCCTGTTTTACCAATAATATACTTATCATGAAGTCTACGTGGCAAAGAATTACGTTTCTAGGCATTTTTTTTTTGTTTTTGTTGCAGGTTCCAATTTAATTGGAGTCCAAAATTCTCTTTATTTGATTCTTATGTTCATACGTATTTCATACATGCCCATTTCATGGGGTTGGTTGAGTAAAATTTCATGTGATTTTGTAAACAGAATAAAAATTCCACAATGGAATGGGATTTTGTCAATAAAATAAATGGTAAATTAAAAATGCTCTGGGATGGAAATGAGGGAATGTCTACAATACCGGGGTTGAATCAGATACAATTTGAAGGATTTTGTAGGTTCATTGATCAGGGCTTGATGGAAAAACTTTATAAGTTTCCCAAAATTGAAGATGCGGATCAAGAAATTGAATTTCAATTATTTGTGGAAACATATCAATTAGTAGAACCGTTGATAAAAGAGAGGGATGCTGTGTATGAATCACTCACATATTCTTCTGAATTATATGTATATTCAGGATTAATTTGGAAAACCAGTAGGGATATAAAAGAACAAACCATTTTTATTGGAAACATTCCTCTAATGAATTCTCTGGGAAATTCTATAGTAAATGGAATATACAGAATTGTGATCAATCAAATATTGCAAAGCCCAGGTATTTATTACCGGTCAGAGTTAGACCATAACGGGATTTCGGCCTATACCGCTACTATAATATCAGATTGGGGAGGAAGATCAGAATTAGAGATTGATAAAAAGGAAAGGATATGGGCTCGTGTGAGTAGGAAACAAAAAATATCTATTCTAGTTCTATCATCAGCTATGGGTTCGCATCTAAGACAAATTCTAGAAAATGTTTGCTACCCCGAAATTTTCTTGTCTTTTTTAAATTTAAATGAAAAGGAGAAAAGAAGAATTGGGTCAAAAGAAAGTGCCATTTTGGAGTTTTATCAACAATTTTTTTGTATAAGTGGGGATCCAGTATTTTCTGAATCCTTATGTAAAGAATTACAACAGAAATTCTTTCAACAAAAGTGTGAATTAGGAAGTATTGGTCGACGAAATATGAATCAGAGACTGAAACTTGATATACCTCAAAACAATTTCTTTTTATTACCACGAGATATATTGGCAGCTGCGGATCATTTGATTGGGATGAAACTTGGAATGAGTACACTTGACAATATGAATCATCTGAAAAATAAACGTATTCGTTCTGTAGCGGATCTCTTACAAGATCAATTAGGATTGGCGCTGGTTCGTTTAGAAAATGTTGTTCAAGGGACTATATGTAGATCAATTAGGTATAAATGGACACCGACCCCTCAGAATTTGGTAACCTCAACTCCATTAACAATCACTTATGAATCTTTTTTCGGTTTACACCCATTATCTCAAGTTTTGGATCGAACTAATCCATTTACACAAATAGTTCATGGGAGAAAATCAAGCCATTTGGGCCCTGGGGGGTTGACAGAACGAACTGCTAGTTTTCCAATACGAGATATTCATCCTAGTCACTATGGACGTATTTGCCCAATTGACACTTCTGAAGGAATAAATGTTGGTCTTATTGGATCGTTAGCAATTTATTCGAGGATTGGTCGTTGGGGATCTCTAGAAAGCCTATTTTATGTTTCTGAAATTTATGAAAAAAAAATAAGGATGATTTATTTATCATCAAGTATGGATGAATACTATATGGTAACGGCGGTAAATTCTTTGGTATTGAATCGAAGTATTCAGGAAGAACAGGTTGTTCCGGCTCGATACCGTCAAGAATTCCTAACTATTGCATGGGAACAGGTTCATCTTCGAAGTATTTTTCCTTTCCAATATTTTTCTATTGGAGCTTCTCTTATTCCTTTTATCGAGCATAATGATGCAAATCGGACTTTAATGAGTTCTAATATGCAACGACAGGCGGTTCCGCTTTCGAGGTCCGAGAGGTGCATTGTTGGAACTGGGTTGGAACGGCAAGCGGCTCTAGATTCGGGTGTTACCGTTATAGCGGAACGGGGGGGGAAGATCATTTATACCGATACTGATAAGATCCTTTTATCAGACAGTGTAGATACTTTCAGCATTTCATTAGTTATGTATCAACGTTCCAACAAAAATACGTGTATGTTTCAAAAACCAAAAGTTTGGAAGGATAAATGCATTAAAAGAGGACATCTTTTGGCTGACAGCACTGCAACGGTTGGTGGTGAACTTGCTTTGGGTAAAAACGTATTAGTCGCTTATATGTCATGGGATGGTTATAATTTTGAAGATGCAGTACTCATTAGCGAGCGTTTAGTATATGAAGATATTTATACGTCTTTTCACATACAGAAATATGAAATTCAAACTCATGTGACAAGACAAGGTCCCGAAAAGATCACTACTAAAATACCGCATTTAGAATCTCATTTACTTCGAAATTTAGACAAAAAAGGAATTGTGATGCTGGGATCTTGGGTAGAGGCGGGTGATATTTTAGTAGGTAAATTAACGCCTCAGGTGGCGAAAGAATTGTTGTATGCCCCAGAAGATAAATTATTACGCACTATACTTGGCATTCAAGTTTCCACTTCAAAAGAAACTTGTCTAAAACTACCTACAGGTGGTAGAGGTCGAGTTATTGATGTGAGATGGGGCTGGAGAAAGAGAGGTTCTAATGATAATCCAGAAAGAATTTGTGTATATATTTTACAGAAACGCGAAATAAAAGTCGGCGATAAAGTGGCCGGAAGGCATGGAAATAAAGGTATCATTTCAAAAATTTTACCGAGACAAGATATGCCTTATTTGCAAGATGGAAGACCTGTTGATATGGTCTTCAACCCGTTAGGGGTACCTTCACGAATGAATGTAGGACAGATATTTGAATGCTCACTCGGGTTAGCAGGAAGTCTGCTAGACAGACATTATCGCATAGGAGCTTTTGATGAGAGATATGAACAAGATGCTTCGAGAAAACTTGTGTTTTCTGAATTATATGAAGCCAGTAGGCAAAGGGTAAATCCATGGGTATTTGAACCCGAGTATCCGGGAAAAAGTAGAATATTTGATGGAAGAACAGGGGATTCTTTTGAACAACCTGTTCTCATAGGAAATCCTTATATTTTAAAATTAATTCATCAAGTTGATGATAAAATACATGTACGTTCTAGCGGACATTACGCACTTGTTACACAACAACCCCTTAGAGGAAGGGCTAAGCGGGGGGGACAACGGGTAGGAGAAATGGAGGTTTGGGCTCTAGAAGGATTGGGGGTTGCTCATATTTTACAAGAGATGCTTACTTATAAATCGGATCATATTAGAGCTCGGCAGGAGGCACTTGGTACTACCATCGTTGGAAGAACAATATCGAATCCTGAGGATGCTCCAGAATCTTTTAGATTACTCGTTCGAGAACTACGATCCTTAGCTCTGGAACTGAATCATTTCCTTGTATCTGAAAAGAACTTCCGGATTACTAGGAAGGAAGTTTAATCGAATCGGAATGCATTTTTATTTTTCTTCTATGATCGATCGTTATAAACATCAACAACTCCGAGTTGGCTCGGTTTCTCCTCAACAAATAAGCGCTTGGGCTAATAAAATATTATCGAACGGAGAGAGAGTTGGAGAGGTGACAAAACCCCATACTTTTCATTATAAAACTAATAAACCGGAAAAAGATGGATTATTTTGTGAAAGAATCTTTGGGCCTATAAAAAGCGGAATTTGTGCTTGTGGAAATTTTCGAATAATCGAAAAAGAAAACCAAAAATTTTGTCAAAAATGTGGAGTCGAATTTGTGGATTCTAGAACACGACGATATCAAATGGGCTACATCAAACTGGCTTGCCCAGTAACTCATGTGTGGTATTTGAAACGTCTTCCTAGTTATATTGCGAATATTTTAGATAAACCTATTAAAGAATTAGAAGGTTTAGTATACTGCGATGTGTGATTTGATCGAAATCTAGATTTTACAGATTCGAAATGATAAACTGTCATCCCACACAATCCACTTGGGATGCCCCAATTCTGACATGCTTTTGGGGGGGAAATAATATAAAGCTCAAAATTTTGGAGTATTAAATACTCCAAAAAAGGGGATTGATCTATGGTTGATTCCGTAACAAATCCAAATAAATAGGAATATCCAGTTGTACTTCGTTAAAACAAAACTTCTTTTTTTTAATATTAAATTAAAGTAAAATTCCAAAATCAAAATGATGTTTATTTTTTGAGTAAGCAAATTTTTCATGATTATAAGAGCCTATCTATCGCGTAGAGGCTTGAAGGACATCGTAGCATAATCGTCGAAGTAAAATTAAAATATTGGGACCTAAAAGATCGAATAGAACGATATATAAACAAGTAAATCCGTTTTGAATTCGAAGACACTCCTTTAATTAAAGCGGATTCATGATTCGAAGGGAAGTAGAATACTCAATAATTTCAAAATTTTATTTATGTCGTACTTTTGAATAAAGAATTCAGAAAATAGAAGTTCGAAACTCTAAACTAAGTCAAAAAAAGTCAATGAAAAATTAATTAACGAAATGGTTTTAAACTTGAGTAAGAAGTATATTTTTAAGGTTTTTTTTTAAGCGAGAATAACTTTGCTATATTTGGTATAACTACTTGAGCCGGATGAGAGGAAACTTTCACGTCCGGTTTTGAGGGGGGGGAGATCTTATAGTATCCTATCCCAATTTTTCTTTTGCTAGGTCTATAATGAAAAAACCGACTTTCTTACGATTACGAGGTTCATTCGAATATGAAATTCAATCTTGGAAATATAGCATCCCCTTTTTTTTTACTACCCAAGGCTTCGATACATTTCGAAATCGCGAAATCTCTACTGGAGCAAGGGCCATCCGAGAACAATTAGCCGATCTGGATTTGCGAATTATTATAGATTATTCATTTTTTGAATGGAAAGAATTAGGGAAAGAGGGGTCCACAGGTAATGAATGGGAAGATCGAAAGGTTGGAAGAAGAAAGGATTTTTTGGTTAGACGCATGGAATTAGCGAAATATTTTATTCGAACGAATATCGAACCAGAATGGATGATTTTGTGTCTATTACCAGTTCTTCCCCCCGAACTAAGACCGATCATTCAAATAGATGGAGGTAAACTAATGAGTTCGGATATTAATGAACTCTATAGAAGAGTTATCTATCGGAACAATACTCTTAATGACCTATTAATAGCAAGTAGGTCTACTCCGGGGGAATTAGTAATGTGTCAGGAGAAGTTAATACAAGAAGCCGTGGATACACTTCTTGATAATGGAATTCGTGGACAACCAATGAGGGATGGTCATAATAAAATTTATAAGTCGTTTTCTGGTGTAATTGAAGGAAAAGAGGGAAGATTTCGTGAAACTTTACTTGGCAAACGAGTCGATTATTCAGGACGTTCCGTTATTATCGTAGGTCCATCACTTTCATTACATCAATGTGGATTACCTCGCGAAATAGCAATCGAGCTTTTCCAGATATTTGTAATTCGCGGTCTAATTAAACAACATATTGCTTCGAACATAGGAGTTGCGAAGAGTAAAATTCGGGACAAAGAACCCATTGTATGGGAAATACTTCAGGAAGTTATGCAAGGGCATCCTGTATTGCTGAATAGAGCACCTACTCTGCATAGATTAGGCATACAGGCATTCCAACCAATTTTAGTGGAAGGACGCGCTATTTGTTTACACCCATTAGTTTGTAAGGGATTCAATGCAGATTTTGATGGAGATCAAATGGCTGTTCATGCGCCTTTATCTTTGGAGTCTCAAGCGGAGGCTCGTTTCCTTATGTTTTCTCATATGAATCTCTTGTCTCCAGCTATTGGTGATCCCATTTCTGTTCCAACTCAAGATATGCTTATTGGACTCTATTTATTAACGATCAGAAATAGCCGAACTATTTGTTCAAATCGGTATAACCCGTGGAATTTCAAAAATTATAAATATCAAAATGAAAATGAAAGAGTTGATAATAAAAATCATGATACTAAATATATTAAAAAATACTCCTTTTCTAATTCTTATGATGTAATTGGAACTTCTCGGCATAAAATAAGCAATTTAGATATCGATAGTCTTTTGTGGCTTCGGTGGCGACTAGATCAACACTTTATTGCTTCAAGAGAAGCTCCTATCGAAATTCATTATGAATCCTTGGGTACTTATCATGAAATTTACCAATACTATCTAAAAGTAAGAAGTGTAAAAAAAGACATTCGTTGTATATACATTCGAACTACTATTGGTCATATTTCCCTTTATAGAGAAATCGAAGAGGCCATACAAGGATTTTCTCGGGCCTGCTCATAGGGTACCTAATCAATAGATAGATACCGATGAAAGTTCATGTCTCAATCAATGGTTCAACTAGTATCATAGTTCCTCCCCTTCCACGTGAATCACAATCGATAAAAGGAAGTGTTTGAATCACCGACTTAAACCCATTGTTGAATCCTACTAAGCAGAATATAGAGGTACTTATGGCAGAAGGGGTCAATTTGGTCTTTCACAATAAAATAATAGATGGAACTGCCATGAAACGACTTATTAACGGATTACTGGATCACTTCGGAATGGCATATACATCACACATCTTGGATCAAGTAAAAACTATGGGTTTTCAGCAAGCCACTGCTACATCTATTTCATTAGGAATTGATGATCTTTTAACAGTTCCCACAAAAGGATGGCTAATCCAAGATGCTGAAAAACAAAGTTTCATTTTGGAAAAAAACTATCATGTTGGGAGTATACACGCGGTAGAAAAATTACGTCAATCTATTGAGATATGGTCTATTACAAGTGAATATTTGCGACAAGAAATGAATCCCAATTTTAGGATGACTGATCCCCTTAATCCCGTCCATTTAATGTCTTTTTCGGGAGCTCGAGGAAATGCATCTCAGGTACATCAATTAGTGGGTATGAGAGGATTAATGTCGGATCCCCAAGGACAAATGATTGATTTACCCATTCAAAGCAATTTATGCGAAGGCCTTTCGTTAACAGAATATATTATTTCTTGCTACGGAGCTCGCAAAGGAGTTGTCGATACTGCTGTACGAACATCAGATGCTGGATATCTCACACGCAGACTTGTTGAAGTAGTTCAACACATTGTTGTACGTAGAACGGATTGCGGAACTATAAAAAGTATTTCTGTGAGTCCTCGAAAAGGGATGCTGCTGGAAATAATTTTTAGCCAAACATTAATTGGTCGTGTATTAGCAGATGATATATATACGGGTTCTCGATGTATTGCCGCCCGTAATCACGATATTGGAATTGGGCTTGCCAATCGATTAAGAACCTTTCGAGGACAACCAATATTTATTCGAACCCCCTTTACGTGTAGAGGTACATCTTGGATCTGTCGATTATGTTATGGTCGGAGTCCTACTCATGGTGACCTCGTCGAATTAGGAGAAGCTGTAGGTATTATTGCGGGTCAATCTATTGGAGAGCCGGGTACTCAACTGACATTACGAACTTTTCATACCGGTGGAGTATTCACAGGGGGGACTGCAGGACATGTACGGGCCCCCTCTAATGGAAAAATAAAATTCAATGAGTATTTGGTTCATCCCACACGTACACGTCACGGACACCCTGCTTTTCTATGTTATATCGATTTGTATGTAATTATTGAGAGTGCCGATTTTATACATAACGTTAAGGTTCCACCAAAAAGTTTTCTTTTAGTTCAAAATGATCAATATGTAAAATCGGAACAGGCGATTGCTGAGATTCATTCGGGAATATCCACTTGGAATTTAAAAGAAAGGGTTCGAAAACATATTTCTTCTGACTTAGAGGGGGAAATGCATTGGAGTACCGATGTGTACCATGCACCTGAATTTACATATAGTAATGTTCATCTCTTACCAAAAACAAGTAATTTATGGATATTATCGGGAGGTCCGTACCGATCCACCGTAGCCCCCCTTTTGCTCCATAAGGATCAAGATCAAATGAAGGTTTTTTCTCGTTCTGTCGAACGAAAGTTTTTTTCTAACCTATCAGTGACTAATGATCACGTGAGACACAAATTATGTAGTTTTAATTTTTCTGGTAAAAAAGAAGAGAGCATTCCTGATTATTCAGAACTTAATCGAATCATATACACGGATCGTTATAATCTCCTATATACATTCATTCTCGCCAAAAATTCTGATCTATTGGCAAAGAGGCGTAAAAACAGATTTTGCATCCCATTTCAATCAATTCCAGAACGAGAAAAAGAACTAATATCCCATTCGGGTATAGTGATTGAACTATCCATAAATGTTATTTTCCGTAGAAAAAAAAGGATTGCATATTTCGACGATCCTAGATACAAAAGAAATAATTCGGGAATTAATAAATATGAGACTATTATAAAGTCTCACGTTAAAAAAAAGGATTTGGTTGAGTATCGAGGAGTTAAAAAAATTAGTATTAGTAAAGGAAAAAACAAAAAAGAGAAACTATTTTTCATTCCAGAGGAAGTGCATATCTTACCTCGATCTTCTTCCATAATGGTACGAAACAGTAGTATCATTGGAATAGGTACACGAATTACTTTAAATAGAAGAAGCAGTGCATGTGGATTGGTACGCGTGGAGATAAAAAAAAAATTTTTTGAATTAACAATTTTTTCTGGCGATATCTATTTTACTGGAAAAACCCATACTGTAAAAATCGATAAGATATTTTGCCACAGTGACATCTTGATATCACCAAGACCTGGAAAAACAAATTCCAAGGAATTCAAAAAAAAACGTAAAAATTTGGTTTATGCCCAACGGATTACATTTACCAAGAAAAAGTATTTTGTTTTGGTTCGACCTGTAGTCATATCTGAAACAGCGGGGGATATAAGTTTAACAAAACTCTTCCCGCAAGATGGGTTACAGGAAGCGGATAATGTTCAACTTCAAGTTGTCAATTCTATCGTGGGTAAACCCATCATTTTGGGAGGATTTTCTGGCATAAGTATTCAATTATTTCGGACGTGTTTAGTATTGAATTGGAACCAAGACAAAAAAGAATTTTCGATAGAACAGGCCTATACTTCCCTTGTTGAAGTAAGAGCAAAGGGTTTAATGCGCAATTTTCTAAGAATTGACTTAGTGAAATCTCCTATTTCGTATACCGGAAAAAGAAATGATCCGTCAGGTTCAAGATTTATTTATGATAATAGATCAGATCGCATCAATATCAATCCCTTTTATTACAAGACAAGAAAGATTCAAGAATCGCTTAGCCAAAATCAAGGAACTATTCGTACGTTTTCATTATTGAATAGAAATAATGAATATAAACCTTTGATAATTTTGTCATCATCGGATTGTTCTCGAACAGGTTTCTTCAACGGTGTAAAATATCACAATAAAAAAAAATCCATTAAAAGGAATTCCAGAATTGATTCGTTGGGACCTGTAGGAATAGCCCTTCCAATTGTGAATTTGGATTTTTTTTACTATTTCATAACTCATAATCAGATCTTGGTAACTAACTATTTGCAACTTGACAATTTAAAAAATATTTTTGAAGTGCTTAAATTTTATTTCATAGGTGAAAATGGAATAATTTATAATAATATCGGTATATGCAGTAACATAATTTTGAATCTATTCCATTTGAATTGGTATTTTCTCCACTATAATTATTATTGTGAGGAGACATCCACAATAATGAATCTTGGGCAGTTTATTTGTGACAATGTATGTATAACAAAAAATGTACCACACAAAAAATCCGGCCAAGTCTTAATTGTTCAAATTAGTTCTGTAGTAATAAGAGCAGCTCAGCCTTATTTAGCCACTCCCGGCGCAACTGTTCATGGCCATTATGGGGAAATATTTTACGAAGGAGAGACATTAGTTACATTTATATATGAAAAATCCAAATCTGGTGATATAACACAGGGTCTTCAAAAGGTGGAACAGGTCTTAGAAGTGCGTTCGGTTGATTCAATATCAATGAATCTGGAAAGGCGGGTTAGGGGTTGGAACGAACGTATAACAAGAATTATTGGCATTCCTTGGGTTTTCTTGATTGGTGCTGAGCTAACTAGAGTACAAAGTCGTATTTCTTTGGTTCATAAGATCCAAGAAATTTATCGATCTCAGGGGGTTCAAATTCATAATAAACATATAGAGATGATTGTCCATCAAATAACATCAAAAGTGGTGGTATCCGAAGATGGAATGTCTAATGTTTTTTTACCTGGAGAGTTGATTGGATTGTTACGAGCGAAGCGAACGGGGCGTGCTTTTGAAGAAGCCATTTGTTATCAAGTTATATTATTGGGAATAACGAGAACAGCTTTGAACACTCAAAGTTTTATATCCGAAGCGAGTTTTCAAGAAACCGCTCGAGTTTTAGCAAAAGCCTCTCTCCGGGGTCGTATCGATTGGTTGAAAGGGTTGAAAGAAAATGTTGTTCTGGGGAGTATGATACCCGCCGGAACTGGATTCATAGGATTTGCGCACCGTTCAAGGCAAGATAACAACATTCCTTTAGAACCCTCAAAAACAAAAAAAACAAATCTATTCGGGGGGGAAATAGGAGATCTTTTGTTCTACCACAGAATATTTTTGGATTCTTCCATTTTAAACGATTCTCAGAAGATATATCAGAACAAATTTTTTATAGGATTTAAGGATTCTTAAAATAATAACAGATTTTTCCTTCTAATTCCGCGAATTGTGCCAGTTCAAAATAGAAACGAATTAACCAACAGTTCATTTTTGGTAGAAGATAAGGTTCCGTAGGAACAATTTTTTTTCCAGTCCTTCCTCTTTTTTTTTGTTTTTCAAAAAAAAAACAATAAAAAAAGACGAAGTGTGAGGAGAAATGACAAAAAGGTATTGGAACATCAATTTGGAAGAGATGATGGAGTCAGGAGTTCATTTTGGTCATGGTACAAGAAAATGGAATCCTAGAATGGCACCTTATATCTCTGGAAAGCGCAACGGTATTCATATCCCAAATCTTACTATAACTGCTCGGTTTTTATCAAAAGCTTGTGATTTGGTTTTTGATGCAGCAAGTAGAGAAAAACAATTTTTAATTGTTGGTACAAAGAATAAAGTAGCTAATTCAGTAGCATGGGCTGCAATACGAGCTCAGTGTCATTATGTTAATAAAAAATGGCTCGGTGGGATGTTAACGAATTGGTACACTACAGAAATGAGACTTCATAGGTTCAGGAATTTGAGAGCGGAACAACAGATGGGGAAACTCGAACACCTTCCAAAAAGGGATGCGGCTGTGTTGAAGAGACAATTATTTCATTTACAAACATATATGGGTGGAATTAAATATATGGAGGGGTTGCCTGATATTGTAATCATCGTTGATCAGCAAGAAGAATATACGGCTCTTCGCGAATGTATTGCTTTGGGAATTCCAACGATTTGTTTTATCGATACAAATTGTGACCCCGATCTCGCGGATATTTCGATTCCGTCAAATGATGATACTACAGCTTCAATCCGATTAGTTCTTAACAAATTAGTATTCGCAATTTGTGAAGGTCGTTTTAGCTTTATACGAAATCCTTGAGTATACTAAACGAATAGATACATAGATATATAAATAATAAATATAAATGTAAAGAAAAAAAAAAAGATCGAATTACTTAATCTTGAATCGAAAAAATCATATGATTCACATAGTCAAGTTAAGAAAGAGGCAGTTGAATCAAAATAATTCTTTTTAAAGTTTGATTTTTGTTCAATATGGATGTTCTATTATGTTCCACCAATACCCTAACCAATACCCTAAAGGAGGGGTTATACAATATATCCGATGTGGAAGTAGGCCAACATTTCTATTGGCAAATAGTAGGTTTTCAAGTCCATGCTCAAGTACTTATTACTTCTTGGGTTGTCATTGCTATCTTATTAGTTTCAGCCACTTTAGCTGTTCGAAATCCACAAACCATTCCCACTGCCGATCAGAATTTTTTCGAATATCTCCTTGAATTCATTCGAGACGTGAGTAAAACTCAAATTGGCGAAGGATATGGCCCTTGGGTTCCCTTTATTGGAACTATGTTTCTATTTATTTTTGTTTCGAATTGGTCGGGGGCTCTTTTACCTTGGAAAATAATACAGTTACCTCATGGAGAGTTAGCTGCGCCCACGAATGATATAAATACTACTGTTGCTTTAGCTTTACTCACCTCATTGGTATATTTCTATGCGGGTCTTACAAAAAAAGGATTGGGTTATTTCAGTAAATACATTCAGCCAACTCTAATCCTTTTACCTATTAATATTTTAGAAGATTTCACAAAACCCCTATCACTTAGTTTTAGACTTTTTGGCAATATATTAGCTGATGAATTAGTAGTTGTTGTTCTTGTTTCTTTAGTACCTTCAGTAATTCCTATACCTGTTATGTTCCTCGGATTATTTACAAGTGGTATTCAAGCTCTTATTTTTGCAACTTTAGCTGCGGCTTATATAGGCGAATCACTAGAGGGCCATCATTAGATATTTAGAAAATAAAGAGATTGAAAAAAAAAAGGTCTACTTAAGCCAATCAACTCTTGTGAATGTATGTAATGTATATGTGATAGTAGGTCTTGACTATATATTATAAATTTACTGAATACTTTATACGGGTACTTCATTAGAAGTCTTTCCTTTTTGTAAGAATAAGAAAAATAGATAAGATTTAGAGAGTGGTTCGAAAGTCATATGAATTCACAAAAAAAGAACCGTGGATAGAAACGAAAAAGGAAATATCTAAGTAGTTCTTATTTCTTCAATTCGGAAATTCTTAGTTACTTCAACTGGCTAGATAAATCTTCTTAGCGATGGAATAATGAATTGGTTGATTGTATGTATCATTAACTATTTTTTGTGCGAGGAATTTTTCATGAATCCACTGATTTCTGCTGCTTCCGTTATTGCTGCCGGATTGGCTGTAGGGCTTTCTTCTATTGGACCCGGAGTGGGTCAAGGTACCGCTGCGGGCCAAGCTGTAGAGGGGATCGCAAGACAGCCCGAAGCAGAGGGTAAGATACGAGGTACTTTATTACTTAGTCTGGCTTTTATGGAAGCTTTAACAATTTATGGATTGGTTGTAGCATTAGCGCTTTTATTTGCGAATCCTTTTGTTTAATACTAGAAATAGAAAAATCGAAAAAAAAAAAACGTATATGTATTTTCTTTTTTTAGACTTATTACTTACTTTTTTGAATTATGTTAAAATATCACCCCCATATTTTATATTTATTCGTTGATAAAAAAACGAATCCATGGAAAGGACCGATTTGAGGATGTAAAATTTTCATACCAACTCATTTTTGTCCCTCTCGTTCTTAGTCCAACGGAAACTTTTTCTTTTAGAAGTATCATTTGTATTTAGACATAAAAACGACATATGAAATAAAAAGTGAAGGTTAGAACTCTTTCGATTGTTTTAGTTTATCTAGTAAGAGGAGATCATATGAAAAATATAAGCAATTCGTTCGTTTCTTTAAGTCACTGGCCATTTGCCGGGGGTTTCGGGTTGAATACCGATATTTTAGCAACAAATCCAATAAATCTAAGTGTAGTATTTGGTGTATTGATTTTTTTTGGAAAGAGAGTGTGTGCGAGTTGTTTATTTCAAGAATAGGCTGTATTCAACCAGCTGCACATTATAATTAGGAAAGCACGGTGCATGATCTCGCGAATTACTTCTGAATAAATTGATAAAGAATAGTATGGAAGAACCATAGCATTTCGTGATTTATTGGTAAATTGACTTTGCTTCGATTCTCTATCAATCAATACAATAAGCTGAAACTATTAACATGGTTAAAGCTAAGCTATTTGAAGTGCAGATGCGGCATAGTACTCTTTCCTATTCGATTCCTAATAGTATTTTTTCTACTATGTATGTTAATACATAAATAAATGGTTTCAAAACGAATCGTTGGAATTTTGTTCGATATAGAACACTCATGTCGATAAAATAACTTTAACCGCTTATTGGAATATTGGATAAAATTGGAAACTAAGAGGTATGTCAACTCCTTATTTGTTTTATTTGATACACTGTTGGATCAATGACCTATGTATATATAAATATAAAAGTATCAAATAATAGTAATTTTTGAATTTGAAGAAAAAAAAAGAAACAACTTTGCTGAGCTGATAATTACATATTTTTCAGAAGAGTCCTTTTCGATCTTTTTTTTAATATGAATGAACAGATAAGAAGGGATAGGCTCATTTTAAATAAAAAAGATATGGGAATTCTCCATTAAGTAATTGAGCATGAGAGCCAAATGAATTGAAAGATTCATGTTTGGTTCGGGAGGGGATTATGGAAGTTTTTGAAATGAATAGAAAAAAAAATATAGTCCACTTTTATTAAATGATTTATTAGATAATCGAAAACAGAGGATTTGGAATACTATTCGAAATTCAGACAAAATACGCGAAGAGGCTATCGAACCGTTGGAAAAAGCCAAGTATTATTTACGGAAAGTTGAAATGGAAGCAGATCAGTTTCGAG